CGGACGAATCATATAGTTTTACGAGTTCATCGACTAAAAAGGTTATCAAATGAATTGTAATTATAATTGAAACGATCGAAAAAGAAATATGAGTTAATATATGCTCTAAGGTTGAAAATATCATAAAAATAAATCAAAAAGGAATCCCTAAATTAGAAAATCAAAACAAAATCGGGAATTGAATTCATTATTCATTTTCATTATAGGATCTGTTTACTTTTTTTAGTAAATCACATGCCGCCACTCGGACTCGAACCGAGATGCTCTAGCACTGCTTCCTAAGAGCAGCGTGTCTACCAATTTCACCATAGCGGCTTGTCTTGAATTCATAATAGCCTATGAATAAGCAATCGTCTAGATTTAAGAATTAAATTGGGTGTAATATTTTTTTAGGAAAGATTCAAATTGATGAATAAAAATCTGTTCAACTAGGTATTTGAAGGTTCATTATTTGAATTTTAGGCTAGGGTCTTAGTTTTATTGTGTATTTTCTATTTCTACTTTCCTCGACTTGAACTCTTGTAAAACTAGATAGTCTCCTACTATGAATTAAGGGATAGAACCCCCTCAAAAAACATTTTTGTTTTAATGAATCGTTTTTGATTTATTTGATTTCAAAAAGTGAAACCAAAAAATCAAATTTTTCATTGAAAAAAAGAACCTATTTTGAATCATTCAAAATTGACACATATTTATCCAGAATTCACTAAGTGTTTTTGCGTGGATTGATGGCGAGATATAGATCTATATAGGAATATAGAAAAGTAAGAAAGTTGTACAAAAAAGAAAACTTTATACTCTATTCCAAATCAAATAGGTTGATGGGGAAAATAATACTCCCCACCTTGTAAATTAGGAAATATACTAAAAAGAAAATGAAAATGGAGTATCTTGCTTTTTTTTGTCAACAGAAAGAAAGTATTCTTTTTTTTTTTTTGAATTCGGAAAGGTAAATAGAAGAATTCTTATTCTACATATTCTAAGAGCGGAACGAATTCCATTTCCTATTGAGTTACTCAATAGGAAATGGAATTCGAGAATTGTATTTTCGAGCTGAAATGACTCAAAAATGGAGACAGGCCTATTTAGATTATTCCAAAATGTTATGTTTTATTACTTATTTTATTTGTTTGTCGCTCAAAAAACTTTTTGAATTCCCGGTAGAAAGAGATTTCCCTAAGGAAAACGCTTTTAACGCTGTCCAATACCCCCTCCTTTTCCAAAAATTTTTACGAATACGTTTTTTTGATGCAGAAGTACGTTTTTTTGGAACTGCCATTTAAATAAAAATTAAGAAATTACTCATTGGTATAGCTGGATGTGAAAGACATCTATTGTTCAAAAAAAAATCTAAACTAAAGGAGTAGATAAGATGAGTGAAAAATATGGGAAAATCTCATAAAAAATGACTAATTTCTAAAAATAGAAAAAAAGAATTTTAGTAACTTGTCAAACTTGGGAAAAATATGTCTAATTTGACTTGAATTTTCAAATTCCAAAGAGACTAGTAATTTGTTTCTTTCTTTCATCTGATTTGACCAATTAGAACTTCTTGATTTGAATATTTGAAGTATTTAGCAGAAACTCAGAAAGAATAAGTTAAAAAGAAATAAAAATTCAAAAATTATATTTAAGTTAGTTTAAGTTAATGCATATCTTCATTTTTTTATTCATTCCTTTTTTAAAGTCCATTGAATCGGAAACAATTAATATTAATTAAGAATTAAAAAACTTTTTTTTTATGGAACAGACATATCAATATGCATGGATTATACCTTTCGTTCCACTTCCAGTTCCTATGTTAATAGGAGTGGGACTTCTTCTTTTTCCGACAGCAACAAAAAATCTTCGTCGTATGTGGGCCTTTCCGAGTATTTTATTGTTAAGTATAGTCATGATTTTTTCAACTAATCTGTCTATTCAGCAAATAAATAGCAGTTCTATCTATCAATATGTATGGTCTTGGACCCTCGATAATGATTTTTCTTTCGAATTCGGTTACTTGATTGATCCACTTACTTCTATTATGTTACTGTTAATCACTACTGTTGGAATTATGGTTCTTATTTATAGTGATAATTATATGGCCCACGATCAAGGATACTTGAGATTTTTTGCTTATATGAGTTTTTTCAGTACTTCCATGTTGGGATTAGTTACTAGTTCGAATTTGATACAAATTTATATTTTTTGGGAATTGGTTGGAATGTGTTCCTATCTATTAATAGGGTTTTGGTTCACACGACCTCCTGCGGCAAATGCTTGTCAAAAAGCGTTTGTAACTAATCGTGTAGGGGATTTTGGTTTATTATTAGGAATTTTAGGTTTTTATTGGATAACAGGTAGTTTTGAATTTCGGGATTTATTCGACAATAACTTGATTTATAATCATGAAGTCAATTCTCCTTTTGTTACTTTGTGTGCTGCTCTATTATTTGCCGGTGCAGTCGCTAAATCTGCACAATTTCCCCTTCATGTATGGTTATCTGATGCTATGGAG